GCTCGCGTAGCTTAAAATAAAGCATAGCACTGAAGATGCTAAGATGGGCCCTAAAAAGCCCCGTTTGCATAAAGGCTTGGTCCTGACTTTACCATCAGCTTTAAACCAATTTACACATGCAAGTCTCCGCAAACCCGTGAGAATGCCCTCAATCCCCTGCCCGGGGACGAGGAGCAGGCATCAGGCACAAATTTTAGCCCAAGACGCCTTGCCATGCCACACCCCCAAGGGAACTCAGCAGTGATAAATATTAAGCCATAAGTGAAAGCTTGACTTAGTTAGAGATAAGAAGGGCCGGTAAAACTCGTGCCAGCCACCGCGGTTATACGAGAGGCCCTAGTTGATGGACACGGCGTAAAGGGTGGTTAAGGTCCAAAATAAATAAAGCCAAAAGACCTCTTGGCTGTCATACGCCCCTGAGTGTCTGAAGTCCACACACGAAAGTAGCTTTAATATTAGTCTACCTGACCCCACGAAAGCTGAGAAACAAACTGGGATTAGATACCCCACTATGCTCAGCCATAAACTTAGACGTTATTTCACAATAAACGTCCGCCAGGGTACTACGAGCATTAGCTTAAAACCCAAAGGACTTGGCGGTGCCTTAGACCCCCCTAGAGGAGCCTGTTCTAGAACCGATAACCCCCGTTAAACCTCACCACTTCTGGCCAACCCCGCCTATATACCACCGTCGTCAGCTTACCCTGTGAAGGACTGATAGTAAGCAAAGTGAATATAATTCAAAACGTCAGGTCGAGGTGTAGCGAACGAAGTGGGAAGAAATGGGCTACATTTTCTTTAATAAGAATATCACGAACAACACTATGAAAACTTAGTGCTCGAAGGAGGATTTAGTAGTAAAAAGGAAATAGAGTGTCCTTTTGAACCCGGCTCTGAGGCGCGTACACACCGCCCGTCACTCTCCCCGCTAATAGCAACAAACGTTACTAACATTTAAGCACAAATAAGGGGAGGCAAGTCGTAACATGGTAAGTGTACCGGAAGGTGCACTTGGATCAAATCAGGACGTGGCTGAGATAGTTAAGCATCTCCCTTACACCGAGAAGACATCCATGCAAGTTGGATCGCCCTGAGCTAAATAGCTAGCTTAAACACCACATTAAATAAACAACATAAATAAAACAATAAAACCTAAAATTATTAATTAAACCATTTTTCCACCTAAGTACGGGAGACGAAAAAGGTTCCATAAGCAATAGATAAAGTACCGCAAGGGAATGCTGAAAGAGCAATGAAATAAGTCATCTAAGCATAAAAAAGCAGAGACTAAAACTCGTACCTTTTGCATCATGATTTAGCAAGTATATGACAGGCAAAGGGACCTTTAGTTTGTCACCCCGAAACCAAGTGAGCTACCCCGGGACAGCCTAAAAGGGCCAACCCGTCTCTGTGGCAAAAGCGTGGGAAGAGCCCCGGGTAGAGGTGACAGACCTACCGAACTTGGTGATAGCTGGTTGCCTAAGAAATGAATAGAAGTTCAGCCTCGTGCCCCTTTAATCAAGCAAGTAATATCTAACTTAGAAATATAAGAGAAACATGAGAGTTAACTGAAAGGGGTACAGCCCTTTCAATTAAGGATACAACTTTTCTAGGAGGATAGGGATTATAATTAAAAAAATTTATTGCTTCAGTGGGCCTAAAAGCAGCCATCTGTACAGAAAGCGTTAAAGCTCAGACATTATGAAATTTATTATTCCAATAAAATATCCCACTCCCCTAAGCATATTAGGCCGCTCCATGACATCATGGAAGAGATTATGCTAAAATGAGTAACAAGAGACAATATTTCTCTCCAAGCATAAGTGTAAGCCAGCCCGGATAAACCACCGGCAATTAACGAACCCAATAAAAGAGGGCAATGTAATCAATAAAGATCACAAGAAAATTATACAACCCCTAATCGTTAACCCCACACTGGAATGCCTAAAGGAAAGACTAAAAGGAAGGGAAGGAACTCGGCAAACATAAGCCTCGCCTGTTTACCAAAAACATCGCCTCCTGCAAATTTCAAAGTATAGGAGGTCCAGCCTGCCCAGTGACCACAAGTTTAACGGCCGCGGTATTTTGACCGTGCAAAGGTAGCGCAATCACTTGTCTTTTAAATGAAGACCTGTATGAATGGTTAAACGAGGGCTTAACTGTCTCCCTTTCCAAGTCAGTGAAATTGATCTGCCCGTGCAGAAGCGGACATAAAAATACAAGACGAGAAGACCCTTTGGAGCTTAAGGTTCAAGTCCAACCGCATCAAACAACTTTCTTAATAAGTATTTAAACCTCAGCGGACAATGGAACTTTACCTTCGGTTGGGGCGACCACGGAGAAAAACATATCCTCCGAGTGGATAGGGAAAATAAACCTAAAACCAAGAAAGACATTTCTAAGACTCAGAAATTCTGACCAATAATGATCCGGCCAATGGGCCGATCAACGGACCAAGTTACCCTAGGGATAACAGCGCAATCCTCTCCCAGAGTCCATATCGACGAGGGGGTTTACGACCTCGATGTTGGATCAGGACATCCTAATGGTGCAGCCGCTATTAAGGGTTCGTTTGTTCAACGATTAAAGTCCTACGTGATCTGAGTTCAGACCGGAGCAATCCAGGTCAGTTTCTATCTGTAAATGTCACTTTTCCTAGTACGAAAGGACCGGAAAAGAAAGGCCCATGCTAAAAGTATGCCTTACCCCTAATTAATGAAAACAACTAAATTAAATAAATGGAGGACCTTCAATATAGGCAAAGATATAAGCCATACTAAGATGGCAGAGCATGGTAATTGCAAAAGGCCTAAGCCCTTTCAACCAGAGGTTCAAATCCTCTTCTTAGTTTATGCTAAACACTCTTCTTATTCATTTAATTAACCCTCTCGCGTATATTGTCCCCGTTCTCCTAGCAGTAGCATTCCTTACACTAATTGAACGAAAAGTCTTAGGTTATATACAATTACGTAAAGGACCAAACATTGTTGGACCCTATGGCCTTCTTCAACCAATTGCAGATGGAGTAAAACTATTTATTAAAGAACCTATCCGCCCATCTTCATCATCCCCCTTTCTATTTCTAGCTACCCCTATACTAGCACTAACATTAGCTATAACATTATGAGCCCCAATTCCTATACCACACCCCGTTATAGACCTCAATCTGGGGGTCCTGTTTATCTTAGCCCTCTCAAGCCTTGCCGTGTACTCAATCCTTGGATCAGGCTGAGCCTCAAATTCAAAATATGCATTAATTGGTGCCCTACGGGCTGTAGCCCAGACAATTTCTTATGAAGTGAGTTTGGGGTTAATTCTTCTATCAGTAATTATATTCTCAGGAGGTTATACACTACAAATATTTAATGTTACACAAGAAGGTATCTGACTTCTTATCCCAGCCTGACCATTAGCAGCAATATGATATATTTCTACGCTAGCAGAAACCAACCGAGCGCCCTTCGACCTAACCGAAGGTGAATCTGAATTAGTATCAGGATTCAATGTAGAATATGCAGGGGGACCCTTTGCCCTCTTTTTTCTGGCCGAGTATGCTAATATTTTGTTAATAAATACCTTATCTGCTGTCCTCTTTCTTGGTGCCTCACATATTCCAGCCCTTCCTGAGCTGACAACAATTAACTTAATGACTAAAGCTGCGCTCCTCTCTATAGTATTTTTATGGGTTCGAGCCTCTTATCCACGATTTCGTTATGACCAATTAATGCACCTGGTATGAAAAAACTTCTTACCACTAACCTTAGCTCTAGTTTTATGACATACTGCCCTCCCAATCGCGTTTGCAGGTCTTCCCCCACAACTCTAAGCAGGAACCGTGCCTGAATGCCTAAGGACCACTTTGATAGAGTGGCTTATGAGGGTTAAAGCCCCTCCAGTTCCTAGAAAGAAGGGAATTGAACCCATACTCAGGAGATCAAAACTCCTGGTGCTTCCTCTACACCACTTTCTATGATAAGGTCAGCTAATAAAGCTTTCGGGCCCATACCCCGAACATGACGGTTAAAATCCTTCCCCTATCAATGAACCCTTATGTTTTAGTTATCTTATTGTCCAGCCTAGGACTGGGAACCACATTAACCTTCGCAAGCTCCCATTGATTATTAGCCTGAATAGGGCTAGAAATTAATACCCTAGCAATTATTCCTCTTATAGCTCAACAGCACCACCCACGAGCAGTTGAAGCTACAACTAAATACTTTCTTACACAAGCAACAGCCGCAGCTATAATTTTATTTGCAGCTACAACGAATGCATGAATAATGGGAGAATGAGATATTAATAATTTATCTCACCCACTAGCCTCAACCTTAATCATTTTAGCACTAGCACTAAAAATTGGCCTGGCCCCTGTACATTTCTGATTACCAGAGGTCCTCCAAGGACTTAATTTGACAACAGGACTTATTTTATCAACATGACAAAAACTAGCACCATTTGCATTAATTATTCAGGTAGCTCCTATAATTGACCCTTATCTCTTGTCTTCATTAGGTCTTCTATCCACCCTCATTGGAGGGTGGGGGGGCCTAAATCAAACCCAACTACGAAAAATTCTAGCTTATTCCTCCATTGCTCATATGGGCTGAATAATAGTTATTTTACAATTTGCCCCTCAATTAACCCTCCTGGCACTGGGGACATATATTCTTATAACAGCCACAGCATTTCTTTCATTTAAAATATCACTGGCCACAAAAATTAATACGCTTTCCTCAGCATGAGCAAAAACACCAACTCTTATAGCTACAACAGCCTTAGCCCTCCTCTCCCTAGGGGGACTTCCTCCACTTACTGGGTTTATACCCAAATGATTAATTCTTCAAGAATTAACAAAACAAGAACTACCCCTCACCGCAACAATTATAGCCTTAGCAGCCCTACTAAGCTTATACTTTTACTTACGCCTCTGCTATGCAATAGCCCTAACAGTATCCCCTATTACAACTAACTCCTTAATACCTTGACGAAGCCCCAATACCCAATTAACCCTTATTTTAGCCTTATCCACTATATTTACCCTATGCCTTCTCCCGATTACCCCCGCCATCCTAGCATTAACTACCTAGGGGCTTAGGATAACTAGACCAAGAGCCTTCAAAGCTCTAAGCAGGAGTTAAAATCTCCTAGCCCCTGATAAGACTTGCGGGACTCTATCCCACATCTTCTGAATGCAAGCCAGACACTTTAATTAAGCTAAAGCCTTTCTAGATGAGAAGGCCTCGATCCTACAAACTCTTAGTTAACAGCTAAGCGCTCAAACCAGCGAGCATTCATCTACTTTCCCGCCGTCGGGCGAGCAAGGCGGGAAAGCCCCGGCAGACGTCAATCTGCGTCTTTGGATTTGCAATCCAATATGTTCTCCACCACGAGGCTTGATAGGAAGAGGACTTAAACCTCTATCTTCGGGGCTACAACCCGCCACCTGACTTCGGCCATCCTACCTGTGGCAATCACACGCTGACTCTTCTCTACTAACCACAAAGATATTGGCACCCTTTACCTTGTATTTGGTGCCTGAGCCGGAATGGTTGGAACCGCCCTCAGCCTCCTAATTCGTGCTGAGCTTAGCCAACCCGGATCCCTCCTTGGAAATGACCAAATCTATAATGTTATTGTTACTGCCCATGCCTTTGTTATAATTTTCTTTATAGTAATGCCAATTCTTATTGGTGGGTTTGGTAATTGATTAATTCCTCTAATAATTGGGGCACCGGACATAGCATTTCCACGAATAAATAATATGAGTTTTTGACTCCTACCCCCCTCATTCCTTCTCTTGCTAGCATCCTCTGGTGTTGAAGCTGGAGCCGGGACCGGTTGAACTGTTTATCCCCCACTAGCCGGTAACCTTGCCCACGCAGGTGCATCTGTAGACCTTACTATTTTCTCCCTGCATTTAGCAGGGGTCTCGTCTATTCTAGGGGCAATTAATTTTATTACTACAACAATTAACATAAAACCCCCGGCCATCTCACAATATCAAACTCCCCTATTTGTATGAGCTGTTCTTGTAACCGCTGTTCTTCTTTTATTATCTCTGCCTGTCCTAGCTGCCGGAATTACAATACTCCTGACAGATCGAAATCTAAATACTACATTCTTTGACCCGGCGGGGGGAGGGGACCCTATTTTGTATCAACATTTGTTTTGATTCTTTGGCCACCCAGAAGTTTATATCTTAATTTTACCAGGATTTGGCATCATTTCACACGTTGTAGCCTACTACGCAGGCAAAAAAGAACCCTTTGGCTATATAGGAATAGTTTGAGCTATGATGGCCATTGGCCTCCTAGGATTCATTGTGTGGGCTCACCACATGTTCACAGTTGGAATGGACGTTGATACTCGTGCATACTTTACATCCGCCACAATAATTATTGCCATCCCAACAGGTGTAAAAGTTTTTAGCTGATTGGCCACACTCCATGGGGGCTCTATTAAATGGGAAACCCCCATACTATGGGCCCTTGGATTTATTTTCCTATTCACAGTGGGGGGATTAACTGGAATTGTTCTAGCCAACTCATCCATTGATATTGTGCTCCATGACACATACTATGTAGTTGCTCACTTTCACTATGTACTCTCAATAGGAGCAGTCTTTGCCATTATGGCTGGCTTCGTCCATTGATTCCCTCTATTTACAGGATATACCCTACACAGCACTTGAACTAAAATCCATTTTGCGGTTATATTTTTAGGTGTTAACCTCACCTTCTTCCCACAGCATTTCCTCGGCCTTGCGGGGATGCCCCGACGATACTCAGATTACCCGGACGCCTATACTCTATGAAATACAGTTTCCTCCATTGGGTCAATAATCTCACTAGTAGCCGTAATTATGTTCCTGTTTATTTTATGAGAAGCCTTTGCCTCCAAACGGGAAGTTCTATCCGTAGAGCTAACTGCAACAAATGCTGAATGACTTCACGGATGCCCTCCCCCCTATCATACGTTTGAGGAACCAGCATTTGTTCAAGTTCAATCAAATTAACCGAGGAAGGGAGGAATCGAACCCCCATGTGCTAGTTTCAAGCCAGCCGCATAACCACTCTGCCACTTCCTTTTAAGACATTAGTAAATTTGCAATTACATCACTTTGTCAAGGTGAAATTGTAGGTTAAATTCCTGCATGTCTTAAGCTTAAAGCTTAATGGCACATCCCTCACAACTAGGATTCCAAGACGCGGCATCACCCGTTATAGAAGAACTTCTTCACTTCCATGATCATGCGCTAATAATTGTATTTTTAATTAGCACCCTTGTACTTTACATTATTGTCGCCATAGTCTCTACAAAACTAACTAATAAGTATATTTTAGACTCCCAAGAGATTGAGATTGTGTGAACTGTTTTACCAGCTGTAATTCTTGTTTTAATTGCCCTTCCTTCCCTTCGAATTTTATATCTTATAGATGAGATTAATGACCCCCACCTTACCATTAAAGCCATTGGTCACCAATGATACTGAACCTATGAATATACTGACTATGAAGACCTAGGCTATGACTCGTTTATAATTCCAACACAAAACTTGACCCCCGGTCAGTTTCGACTCCTTGAAGCCGATCTCCGAATAGTTGTTCCAATGGAATCACCAATCCGGGTACTAGTCTCTGCTGAAGATGTGCTCCATTCTTGAGCCGTTCCATCCCTTGGTGTCAAAATAGACGGTGTTCCAGGCCGCCTAAACCAAACTGCCTTTATTGCCTCTCGCCCCGGGGTATTCTACGGACAGTGCTCCGAAATTTGTGGAGCCAATCACAGTTTTATACCAATCGTTGTTGAGGCCGTTCCGCTTGAGGACTTTGAATTCTGAACCTCAGTTTTACTAGAAGAAGCAACTATATAATAGACGAAGACTTTTGCTAGAAAACCTACTTATACCAACAGTCGCCTCACCAGGAAGCTAAATTTGGGCTACAGCATTGGCCTTTTAAGCCAAAGATTGGTGCCTCCCGACCACCCCTGATGAAATGCCACAATTGAACCCTGCCCCCTGATTTGCAATCTTATTATTCTCGTGATTAATTTTCTTAACTATCCTCCCTACAAAAGTCCTAAACCATGTTTCTCCTAATGAACCAACTCCGTTTAGTACAGAAGAACATAAAGCCCAACCCTGAGACTGACCATGGCAATAAGCTTCTTTGACCAATTTGCAAGCCCATCATACCTAGGAATTCCATTAATTGCCATTGCCATTGCCCTACCCTGAGTAATATACCCCACCCCCACAACCCGATGAATTAATAACCGCTTAATTACTATTCAAGGTTGATTAATTAATCGTTTTATTAACCAATTAATGCTGCCACTAAATGTAGGCGGACACAAGTGAGCCCTACTATTTGCCTCCTTAATAATTTTCTTAATCACAATTAATATGCTGGGACTCCTACCATATACTTTTACCCCTACAACACAACTGTCTTTAAATATAGGATTCGCAGTTCCACTCTGACTTGCCACAGTTATTATTGGAATACGTAACCAACCAACAATTGCACTTGGCCACCTCTTGCCAGAAGGGACCCCTATTCCATTAATTCCTGTCTTAATTATTATCGAAACAATTAGTTTACTTATTCGCCCATTAGCCCTGGGTGTCCGACTAACAGCTAACCTAACCGCTGGACATCTATTAATTCAGTTAATTGCTACCGCTGTATTTGTACTTCTTCCCATGATACCTACAGTAGCAATCTTAACTGCCACCGTTTTATTTCTGCTAACACTACTAGAAGTGGCCGTAGCCATAATCCAGGCATACGTATTTGTCCTTCTGTTAAGCTTATATCTTCAAGAAAACGTCTAATGGCACACCAAGCACATGCGTATCATATGGTTGACCCAAGCCCATGACCACTGACTGGCGCAGTCGGAGCCCTACTAATAACGTCCGGCCTAGCAATCTGATTCCATTTTCACTCTACCACATTAATAACTCTCGGGTTAATTTTACTTCTTCTGACCATGTATCAATGATGACGAGACATTATTCGTGAGGGGACTTTCCAAGGTCATCACACTCCCCCAGTCCAAAAAGGCCTACGATACGGTATAATTCTTTTTATTACATCGGAAGTATTCTTTTTCCTAGGCTTTTTCTGAGCCTTTTATCATTCAAGTCTAGCACCCACCCCTGAACTAGGAGGATGCTGACCCCCCACAGGAATTACACCCTTAGACCCTTTTGAAGTTCCCCTGCTTAATACAGCCGTTCTTTTAGCGTCAGGAGTAACAGTTACATGAGCACACCATAGCCTTATAGAAGGCGAGCGAAAACAAGCTATTCAATCCCTCACACTTACTATCATCTTAGGACTTTACTTCACAGCCCTGCAGGCAATAGAATACTATGAAGCCCCCTTTACTATTGCAGACGGGGTCTACGGCTCTACATTTTTTGTAGCTACAGGCTTCCACGGTCTCCATGTGATTATTGGGTCCTCCTTCTTAGCTGTCTGCCTTCTCCGCCAAATCCAGTACCACTTTACATCTGAACATCACTTCGGCTTTGAAGCTGCCGCATGATACTGACACTTCGTTGACGTAGTCTGACTATTCCTATACGTATCAATTTACTGATGAGGCTCATATCTTTCTAGTATCTAAAGTTAGTACGAGTGACTTCCAATCACCTAGTCTTGGTTAGACCCCAAGGAAAGATAATGAACTTAGTAATTACCATCTTAGTTATTTCAATAACCCTATCATTAATTTTAGCTGTTGTATCTTTCTGACTTCCACAGATAAACCCAGATGCAGAGAAACTTTCACCATATGAATGTGGGTTTGACCCCCTTGGGTCTGCCCGACTGCCATTTTCAATCCGATTTTTTTTAGTCGCCATTCTCTTTCTTCTCTTTGACCTAGAAATTGCACTTCTACTTCCCCTACCCTGAGGAGATCAACTCTTTAACCCTGCCGGAACTCTTCTCTGAGCCTCAGCCGTATTAATTCTTCTTACATTAGGTTTAGTTTATGAATGAACCCAAGGGGGCCTAGAATGAGCAGAATAGGGTGTTAGTCCAAAGAAAGATTTCTGATTTCGGCTCAGAAGACCGTGGTTCAACTCCACGACTCCCTTATGACACCCGTACACTTCAGCTTTAGCTCCGCCTTTATTCTAGGACTAATAGGCCTAACATTCCACCGCACCCACCTCCTGTCTGCTCTGCTATGTCTAGAGGGAATAATATTATCACTATTTATTGCACTTGCCCTTTGGGCCTTACAATTTGAAATAACAGGATTCTCCGCGGCACCAATGCTCCTACTAGCATTCTCGGCTTGTGAGGCCAGCGCAGGCCTAGCACTACTTGTTGCCACAGCTCGAACTCATGGAACTGACCGCCTACAAAACCTTAATCTTCTACAATGCTAAAAGTATTAATTCCCACAATCATGCTGTTTCCAACAATCTGACTATCATCACCAAAATGATTATGACCAGTAACAACTGCTTATAGCCTTCTAATTGCCCTAATTAGCATGTTATGACTATGCTGAACATCTGAGACAGGCTGGACCACCTCTAATATTTACATAGCCACAGACCCGTTGTCCGCCCCCTTACTAGTTCTCACATGCTGACTTCTCCCATTAATAATTCTAGCTAGCCAAAATCATATTAATCCAGAGCCTATTAACCGCCAACGACTTTATATTACCCTCCTAGTGTCCTTACAAACCTTCCTAATCATGGCATTTAGTGCTACGGAAATTATTATATTTTATATTATATTTGAAGCCACCCTCATCCCCACGTTAATTATTATTACCCGATGGGGTAATCAAACTGAACGCCTAAACGCAGGAACTTATTTTCTCTTTTACACCCTAGCAGGATCGTTACCACTCCTAGTGGCACTTTTACTTCTTCAACACTCCACCGGAACCCTCTCAATACTAATTCTGCAATACTCGCAACCCCTGACCCTATATTCTTGAGGTCACATATTTTGATGAGCTGGGTGTTTAATTGCATTTCTTGTTAAAATGCCACTCTACGGCGTTCACCTCTGACTGCCTAAAGCACATGTTGAGGCCCCCGTAGCAGGATCAATAGTCCTTGCCGCAGTCCTTTTAAAACTAGGGGGATATGGTATGATGCGAATAATGGTTATGCTGGACCCACTTTCCAAAGAACTAGCCTACCCCTTTATTATTCTAGCCCTATGAGGCATTATTATAACAGGCTCAATTTGCCTCCGACAAACTGACCTTAAATCCCTAATTGCCTACTCATCAGTTAGTCACATAGGCTTAGTAGCTGGAGGAATTCTAATTCAAACCCCGTGAGGATTTACAGGAGCAATTATTTTAATAATTGCTCATGGACTAGTATCATCCGCATTATTCTGCCTAGCCAATACCGTCTATGAGCGGACACATAGCCGAACCATAATTCTTGCTCGAGGATTACAAATAATCTTCCCACTAACAGCCGCCTGATGGTTTATTGCTAATCTGGCTAACCTAGCACTCCCACCTTTACCTAACCTAATAGGGGAATTAACTATCATTTCTACCTTATTTAACTGGTCCCCCTGAACCATCCTTCTTACAGGGGTTGGTACTCTAATTACAGCGGGCTATTCCCTATACCTTTTCCTAACATCCCAACGAGGCCCAACGCCTCCACATATCATGGGGCTCCCACCATTTTATACCCGAGAACATCTACTGTTAACCCTTCATCTAATTCCAGTCATTCTCTTAATTACAAAACCAGAGCTTATGTGAGGCTGATGCTTCTAGTAAGTATAGTTTAAATAAAATATTAGATTGTGATTCTAAAGACAGGGGCTAAAATCCCCTTACTCACCGAGGAAGGCCCGAGGCAATAAGTACTGCTAATCCTTATAACCCACGGTTAAACTCCGTGGTTTCCTCGCGCTTTTAAAGGATAACAGCTCATCCATTGGTCTTAGGAACCAAAAACTCTTGGTGCAAATCCAAGTAAAAGCTATGTATTCAACAACTCTAATCCTTTCCTCCTCACTAATTCTAGTAATTGCTATCCTAATTTATCCACTCCTAACCACCCTTAACCCTGAACCACAAAACCAAAAATGAGCAGTTACACATGTTAAAACCTCTGTAAGTACTGCATTCCTAGTAAGCCTACTCCCATTAATTATTTTTTTAGATCAAGGGACCGAAACTATTGTCACTAATTGACACTGAATAAATACTGCCCCCTTTGACATTAACATTAGCTTCAAATTTGACCACTATTCCATTATCTTTACACCAATTGCCCTCTACGTAACTTGATCTATTCTTGAATTCGCATCCTGATATATGCACTCTGATCCCTTTATAAACCGATTTTTTAAATATTTACTTCTATTTCTTGTAGCCATAATTTTACTTGTTACAGCAAACAATATATTTCAACTTTTTATCGGCTGGGAGGGAGTAGGAATTATATCTTTTCTATTAATTGGTTGATGATATGGACGGGCAGATGCCAACACAGCAGCCCTACAAGCCGTCTTATATAATCGTGTAGGTGATATTGGCCTGATTATAGCCATAGCCTGACTTGCAATAAATCTTAACTCATGAGAAATCCAACAAATCTTCTTCCTATCAAAAAACTTTGATATAACCCTCCCCCTTCTTGGCCTAATCCTAGCCGCAACAGGTAAATCAGCCCAATTTGGGCTACACCCTTGATTACCCTCTGCCATAGAGGGCCCCACACCAGTATCTGCCCTACTCCATTCCAGTACTATAGTAGTTGCTGGAATCTTCCTCCTTATTCGCCTCCATCCCCTTATAGAAAATAACAATTTTGCGTTAACAACTTGTCTCTGCCTAGGGGCCCTAACAACCCTATTTACAGCAGCCTGTGCCCTCACCCAAAATGACATCAAAAAAATTGTTGCATTCTCTACATCAAGTCAACTTGGACTTATAATGGTTACTATTGGACTAAACCAACCACAACTAGCATTCCTTCATATCTGCACACATGCCTTTTTTAAAGCTATACTATTTCTGTGCTCAGGATCAATTATTCATAGCTTAAATGATGAACAAGACATTCGTAAGATAGGAGGGCTACAAAACTTAATACCACTAACCTCAACCTGTCTTACAATTGGCAGCCTAGCATTAACTGGTACTCCCTTTTTAGCTGGCTTTTTCTCAAAAGATGCAATTATTGAAGCCCTAAATACCTCTCACCTAAACGCCTGAGCCCTAGTTCTTACACTTATTGCCACCTCCTTCACTGCAGTATATAGCTTCCGCGTGGTATATTTTGTTACAATAGGAACTCCTCGATTCCTGCCTCTATCACCCATTAACGAAAATAACCCCTCAGTTATTAACCCAATTAAACGGCTCGCCTGAGGAAGTATTATTGCTGGACTAGTTATTACATCAAACTTTTTACCCTCAAAAACACCTATCATAAGCATGCCGCCTATTCTAAAACTAGCGGCCCTATTAGTTACAATTATTGGCCTGCTTACAGCCCTAGAGTTAACCGCCATAACAAATAAACAATTTAAAATTACCCCTTCAGTGCCCCTACACCACTTCTCAAACATACTTGGGTACTTCCCCGCAATTATTCACCGATCGGCCCCTAAACTTAACCTAACATTAGGTCAATCAATTGCTACTCAACTAGTTGATCAAACATGGTTTGAAGCCACAGGCCCAAAAGGGGCATCCTCCCTTCAAGTAAAAATAGCTAAAACTATTAGTGACATACAACAAGGTATAATTAAAACATATTTAACAATTTTCCTTTTAACCTTAACCATTGCTATTCTTCTAGTAATAATTTAAACTGCTCGAAGAGAGCCTCGACTTAACCCTCGAGTTAATTCAAGAACCACAAATAAAGTCAAAAGTAATACCCACGCACAAATTACTAATACACCTCCCCCCGACGAGTACATTATAGCTACACCACTAATATCTCCCCGCAGTATGGTAAATTCCTTAAAAGTATCAACAACTATTCAAGAACCTTCGTATCACCCTTCACAGAAAAAATTTATCACTAATCCTACACCAACTAAATAAATCACAACATAGCCTAATACAGAACGATCCCCCCAAGACTCCGGAAATGGCTCAGCAGCTAAAGCTGCTGAGTAAGCAAATACCACAAGTATTCCACCCAAATAAATTAAAAAAAGAACTAAGGATAAAAAAGACCCCCCATGGCTAATTAATACACCACACCCAACTCCAGCTGCTACTACTAAACCTAAAGCAGCAAAATAAGGTGCCGGATTAGAAGCTACAGCAACTAACCCAACAATTAAAGCTATCAATAATAAAGATACTAAATAAGTCATAATTTCTACCCGGATTTTAACCGAGACCAGTGACTTGAAGAACCACCGTTGTTATTCAACTATAAAAACCCATTAATGGCAAGCCTACGAAAAACACACCCTCTAATTAAAATTGCTAATGATGCACTAGTTGACCTCCCAGCCCCCTCTAACATTTCAGTATGATGAAATTTTGGCTCACTATTAGGACTATGCTTGATTACCCAAATCTTAACAGGATTATTTCTAGCTATGCATTATACATCTGATATCACCACTGCCTTCTCATCCGTGGCCCACATCTGCCGTGACGTAAATTATGGATGACTCATCCGCAATATTCATGCTAATGGTGCATCATTTTTCTTTATTTGTATTTATATTCACATTGCCCGAGGACTATATTATGGATCTTACCTTTTTAAAGAGACTTGAAATATTGGAGTGATCCTCCTTCTACTTGTTATAATAACAGCATTTGTTGGCTATGTTCTACCATGAGGGCAGATATCTTTTTGAGGGGCCACAGTAATTACCAATCTCCTGTCCGCAGTCCCTTATGTAGGAAACACCCTAGTCCAATGAATCTGAGGAGGGTTCTCAGTAGATAATGCAACACTAACACGATTCTTTGCCTTCCACTTTCTCTTGCCCTTCATTATTGCCGCGGCCACCGTTCTGCACCTACTCTTTCTACACGAAACAGGCTCAAATAATCCCATAGGTTTAAATTCAGATGCAGATAAAGTATCATTTCACCCCTATTTTTCATATAAAGACTTACTAGGCTTTGCAGTAGTCCTTCTAGCCTTAACTTCACTTTCACTATTTTCCCCCAATCTTCTAGGTGACCCCGACAACTTTACCCCCGCAAATCCCCTAGTGACACCCCCCCACATCAAACCAGAGTGATACTTCCTATTTGCCTACGCAATTCTTCGATCAATCCCAAACAAATTAGGAGGAGTCCTGGCCCTATTATTTTCGATTCTAGTTTTAATAGTAGTTCCTATTCTTCACACATCTAAACAACGAGGCCTAGCATTTCGCCCAATTACTCAATTCCTCTTCTGAACCCTAGTCGCTGACATACTTATCCTTACATGAATTGGAGGAATGCCAGTAGAACACCCATTTATTATCATTGGGCAACTTGCATCTATTCTTTACTTTACACTGTTTTTAGTACTAATCCCACTGGCGGGATGACTAGAAAATAAGGCATTAGAATGAGCTTGCCCTAGTAGCTTAGCCTTAAAGCATCGGTCTTGTAATCCGAAGAGCGGAGGTTAAAGTCCTCCCTAGCGCCAGAAAAGAGAGATTTTAACTCCCACCACTGGCTCCCAAAGCCAGTATTCTAAATTTAACTATTTTCTGCTTATGGTATAGTACATATTATGCATAATATTACATTAATGGATTAGTACATTAATGTATAATCACCTATTAAATAAATAGACCATAAAGCAAGTAATAATTACTAGGGTATACATAAACCATACTAATATTATACCCCATATTATCCAACATCAAATTGAAGATATCTCCCCATATAATTGTCCCCAACATTTTCCTTGAAATACTCAACTTACATTTGTACGTCAAATCTTAATGTAGTAAGAGACCACCAACCAGTATATATAAAGGCATCCTATTCATGATAGGGTCAGGGACAATAATTGTGGGGGTAGCACTTAGTGAACTATTACTGGCATCTGGTTCCTATTTCAGGAACATAACTGCATAATCCCACATACGGATAATTATACTGGCATCTGATTAATGGTGTGATGCATACGACTCGTTACCCACCATGCCGGGCATTCTCTTAAATGCATAGCGTTCTCTTTTTTAGGGTACCTTTCCTATACATCTCAGAGTGCAGGCTCAACTGGTAAATTAAGGTGGAACATTTTTCTTGCATGCAGTTAATGTGAATGAATGATGAAAAGACATAACTTAAGCATTGCATATTTAGAATTCAAGTGCATAACATATTCTTATTCAACACAGCTTTATACTATATGCCCCCTTTTGGCTTTTGCGCGACAAACCCCCCTACCCCCCTACGCTGGGCGATTCCTGTTTATCCTTGTCAAACCCCGAAACCAAGGAAGACTCGACTAAGCGTATCAAAATCAACAAGTTACAGTAGGTGTTGATTTATGCCACCATAATATATATATATATATATATATATCACATAAAATTTATATTTATCTTGATTTTTGTAAGCCTAATTATTAGTACTAAATACTGATAAAAATATTTCAACCCTGACATACCAGATAATAAATAG